GATCGATACAGAAATAGATCGAACGATCTGTTCCTTTACCCAAGAAAAAGAAAAAGTATTTCTATTTTGCATGATCCAATCATTCATCCAGGAATTTCTACAATAAATTAGATAGGTAGCTAGTATAGTTCCCTATCCACGAGTCTGCCATTGTACTGAAATAATTCTATTGAAATAGGACAAATACCTTGAAGAGGTAGAAGTATAAAGAAAGAATAAGTCAAATGGAAAATGCTTTCTTTATGCGCGAAGAAAAATTTGGATTGATATCAGGAGATCAAATAAGTTCTTCATTCATTCATTGAATGATAAATGACTACAAGCGAAGGAGATACGCGATTTAAAAAACGGAAGATCCAATATTTCACAATTGTATCTAGAATAACTGGAAAAGTGGAAACAAGACCAGATATAATTTGGTCGTTATGAGCCAATCCAAAATCATTGTAGATCGAACCAATCATTAGTTCCCAACCATGGGTCGAGTGAAATCCAATCCATAAATCAGTAACTAAAAGAATCGAAAAAGCTTTTATTGTGTCATTTAAGTTATAGAAGAATTCCTGAACCCAAGAATTAAGAATGACAAGTTCTTCATTACCCAGAATAAAATAACCGCTTAAAATAGCGAAACATATTATATTTGTCGAAAAATGCAAAATGATATGGAGATGATATTCATTGTGTGTTTTGACCAATTGTATCGTTTCCTTGTGTATTCCTATACGAAGCTTTTGTATATTTTGTATATGTGTCTCTGGGTATTCTTTTATCATTTCATCCAACAAGAATAGTTCTTCTAATTCTAGGAATTTTTCTAGAACATTTTTCTCTTGAATATCATTCAAAAAAGTTTCGGATTGCCTAGTATTCCACCAATTAATAATCCAAGGTTCGAGACTTTTTTGAAATGAGAGAGAGACCCACCAGGGCAAAAATACTATAGATGCAAGATATGGGAGGGAAATCAATGCTTTCTTTTTTTTCATTTTTTTTTTATCTGTGAATTGTTAATGAACTGCTTCATTTGTCAACTCTATCTGATCTGATGTTTCTCTAAAGCACAAGTTCTATAACAAGGTATGGAACCTATGGATCTATTCCCATTTTTGTATAATAATTGACTCCTTAGATCCAGAAGGAATTAAGGAATATAGAAATAAAATAAGGGTCCTTTTTCGGATGAAAAAAAATTCGAAATAAATAGATAGAGAAATATATATATATAATATAAAAAGTAAATAAATTAAGTAATAAATTAAGTAAATAGGATTTCCGGGTATCTCAATTAATTATTTCGAAATGTTGCACCGTCTAACCACAGCACAGGAATACGGTATCAGTTCAAAATCTGAGGCTTAACCTAAAAGTATGAATTCTGTATTACGAAATACATATTCGGATATTTGATGAATTCATACTTAATTAGATTTATTAGACTTTTTACTAGTATAAAAGAATGGAGTTGGGCCCTATACGCATACAAATACGGATACAAAAGGGTTTTGGTATAGAAAAAATGTATTCTTATTATAGTTTATTATATTTATTATAGTTGGAATAGTTGTAGTTGTTCCATATACGTTCCCCAACTTTTGTTTTATTCTAGCGGGTTGTTGCGTCAACGGAACGAGGAAATGGAATCTAACATGTTTTTCTCGAATGAACAGTCTGAGGAAACTTCAATTGTATTAAAAAAAAAGGGAAATTAGCAAGCTCCTTCTATTATGTGGAGAAAACATTCATTCTTCGTTTGGTTCATTTCAAAATACTTCAATTGGTACGCGCAAGAAATAGGCCAATTCAGCAGCTTTTTGCTCAATTTCTCGCGGAGTCAAATTCTCATCAGTACGAGTCAAGGGAATGTTTCCTTGGCCTCTGATTTCCATATAAAGAATACGACGAGGAAAAAGACCCTCTTGAACCTCCATTCTGATTGATTGGATATCTTTCATAAAGAAGCGAAGGAAGATGCGACGATTTATTCCAGGGAATCCCCAACGAAAAATACACATTATTCCTTCGCTTCTATCGAATCGGTCATAACCACTACCTACATTCCATGAAATTGTGCACCACAAATATGAACTAATGAATAGACCCGCGATTCCATAGAAAGACATCACGATTCCTTGTGGAAAAAAAATGATTTGCTGAGATGGAAATCCAGGTATCAGATTCCTACCAAGATAACTAGAAGTTCCAACCACTAAGAATCCTAGTGAACCTAAAAAAAGGATACAGGCCCAGCAAAAATTACTTGCTTTTCGAGACCCTGTTATAAGTTCTATCCATATATGTTCTGATCGCCAGTTCATACTATACTAGACCCAGTTGCATTCGATTGGAATTGAGAAAAAATTTGACTTTACTTTTCATGATGCCGAAGTAACTTTCATCAACTAGCACTAGTCTGATATGAACCATTAGGAATAATTGGTTAGATACATATACTTTCTATTATAAAAATATTCGCCGATCGTTTTTAACCAGATATACCCGCATATCATATACATACATTTATGCGGATATCATGTATCCGCATGCATAACAGTTCTTTCGTTTGTGTTCGGAAAAAGCCACATATTGTCCCATATTACACTAAACAAATATCTGTATTATGATTCAGTGTTGAAATAAATTGATGAAATTTGGTCCCATCGGATCTAGACAATCTTATTTTTTTGGACATGAAGAAATAAAGAAGCCATTGCAATCGCAGGAAATACTAGGCCCACTAAAGGGACAAAAATGGAGGGTAAGTTAAGATCTGTCATAGAATGGGTACCTCGATTTAATATTTGTACCTATTATAAAGATATCTTATGATAAGTATCTCTATTATATAGAAACTATTCTAAATAATATTAATATTTAAGTAGTTAATAAGTGCAAGGAATGAGAACTAAATGAAGTGTACCTATTCATCTTTTTAGACGAATATATATGATAATCCGCTTTAAGTTTAAGAAATTTTATTATTCCCCCATCCTTGTAGACATAGAAATCACTTCTATATCTATATTTTCATTTTATTTCGATATTTTTTTTTTGCGTTTTTATTCAAAGGAAAGAAACCGTGCAGCTGAAATAACTCACTCAGAACACCTTTTAAAAGATTACGCGGTACGATTGGGTCAAATAAGCCCTTATGGAATGAATACTCAGCCGCTTGTGAACCGTCGGGTACTGTTTTATTCAATGTTTGTTCAATTACTCTTTTACCCGCAAAAGCAATATAGGCGTTGGGTTCAGCAATAATAACATCTCCTAACATACCAAAACTGGCAGTTACTCCACCAGTTGTAGGAGATGTAAGGATTGATACATAGAATAACTTTTTATTTGATTGATAATTATATGAAGCAGAAGATATTTTAGCCATTTGCATCAAGCTCAAACTTCCTTCTTGCATACGTGCTCCCCCAGAAGCACACACAATAATGACAGGTAGAGATCGATTAGTAGCATACTCGATCAAACGGGTGATTTTCTCGCCTACTACGGATCCCATACTACCCCCCATGAACTGAAAATCCATAACCCCAACTGCTATGGGAATACCATTTAGTTGACCTATGCCTGTTTGAACAGCTTCAGTTAAACCTGTCCTTCTTTGATAAGAATCGATACGATCTCTATAAGGTTCCTCCTCTGAATGAAATTCAATGGGGTCCATAGAGACCATATCTTCATCCATGGGATCCCAAGTGCCCGGATCAATCAAAAGTTCGATTCTATCTGAACTACTCATTTTCAAATGATATCCACACTGTTCACAAATATGCATTTTTGACCTAAAAAATTTTTTATAATTTAATCCATAACAATTTTCGCATTGAACCCATAAATTTCTGTATTTTTTATTTATATCCAAATCATTAGATCTTCCTCTTATATTGAAATCACGGTTGTTACCACCAGTTCTTATACTAGAATTCCTGCTTTGACTACCTTCAGTACAAATGAAACTAGAAATGTAACTGTCACTGTAATTGTCGGTACCGCTGAAAGTGTCACTATGAATACTGACTTCAAAACGAAGATAACTATCAATGCAACTATTAATGTGATTATTCCAACTAGATTGAGTATCATACATGTAATGATAATAGTAGTGATTGTTACTCTTAGACCTACTATTCAAATAATTGGAAAAAAAAATTTCTAGTTCACTCAGAAAAAAACTATTATTGTCAATCTCAAAAATCTTATTTTCAATATCAAAATATACAGAATAACTGTCACCATTACCATCCCTAACTAAAAAAGTGTTATCAGAGATAAAACTCCAAATATCCCTGATATCAAATAAATAATCAACATTTCTGAAACTATAACTACCACTATCACTCCAACTAGGAATGTTATTCTCCGTATCATTTAGAATGGGCTCTTCGCTTCCACCGGTATGTCCAACAGCATTAAGACTATCCATTGATTTACTTAGCCCACACTTATGTTCTAACTTCTCCTTAGACAACATCGAATTGAACCACCACTTTTTCATAGAGTCTTCTTGCTCCCTATTTGATGAAAATATAATAGATGAATAGTCATTCGATGAATAATCATTTTACTATTTTATTTCCTATCAGAATTAAGCATATGATCCAATCATTGGAATTGTTAACTAACAACGGGTGAGTATTGAAAGAAATGATTCTTTTTGGGGGTAATTCAGGGTATCACTATCAATATATATATTGATATATATATTATGATAGGATCTAGAATCCTCAATTAGAAATATAAAAAGAGGTTTCTCTCATGTCATGTACAAAAAAATGCTCATCGAAAAGATAAAAAGATAAATAGTTGTTTCTTCCTATACTAGAATATAACCTATAAATGAAATGAAGAATTCATTCTCGTATAATCTCGTATCATATAATCAAATAATAAGTTTCTATTGCAACATGAAATGAAAAAGACAATATACAGGGTGGGTAGAGAGGAGCCCCCCTTGGCTTGATCTATAGCCTGAAACTGCGGGATAG